CTTTCCATTCATTTTAAAACGTCTATGATCTCTTCCCGAACCAAACATGAATCTTTCGATTCATTTGGCTCTCACACCCAATTACTTATGGGAAATTTCCCTATCTTTTTTTTTGTAATGAGCCTATCCTCTCTTCTCTATTTGTATTTCAAATATATTGAAAGATATTGAAATTTATTATTAATACAAGACCGGAATTTTTGGAGGACTCTTCTGAACAAAAAAATATTTGCCAGCAAAGTTGTTTTTTTTTTTTTTTCTTCAAATCCAAAGAATTCTTATTAATTTATACATAGGTCATCGATTTCGCATTGTATGAAAAAGGTAATGAAATACCCATTTTTTTTACTTTTCGCCGGGAAAGAGGATTTAAACTATTTTATCGACATGAGTGTTCTAAATCGAAAAAAGAAATTCCAACGATTTTTTGAAACCATTTTTTGTATTAACATAGTGGTAGAAAGAATACTACACCGCGTCTAGATTTAAAACTGCTTAGCTTTGCTTTAACCGTGGTAAAATGGTCCAAAGTTTTTGGTTGATAGAGAATCAAAGTGGATTTAACAACGAATCACGAAATGCTATGGTTCTCAAATATTTTTTCTTAATTTATTCAAGATTCAATTTTTTCAGAAGTAATTCGTGGGATCATACACTTTTTCCTAGTTATTTTAAAAGAAATAAGTGCAGTTGGTTGGATCCAACCAATTCTTGAAATAAAACAACTCGCACACACTCCCTTTCCAAAAAAAACCAATACACCGAGCACTACACTTAGATTTATTGGATTTGTTGCTAAAATATCGGTATTAAACCCGAAACTTCCGGCGGATAGCCAATAACCCAAACAAAGGAAAGAATCGGTTATATTTTTCATATGATCTCCTCTTCTGGATAGATTAATTATCTTTCTACGATTCCGAATTTTTTAGAATTAGATTAGATTAGAATTAGAATTCTTTAGAATATATATTTTATTATTGGTCGATCAATTGGATTGGAAGATTCCCCATAAGAATCATACTTATTAAAATTAGTTGTTTTAAACGCTTTCTAAAAATTTTACGAATCAATTTAAATGGAAAGGAAAAAAGGGCATTGGAATAAAAAGAGAAGGAATAAGGCAAGCGGTATGTTAATTTCTTACCCTTACCTTAAATCAGCCCTTCCCCTGCGTTCTTGTACGAACAAATAAAGAATTGTAGGAGTGAAATCACAATAATATAATTCGAAAAACAAGAGCAGCAAATCAAGTGCACGGAAAAAAGAATCAAAATTTTTATTTTTCTATTTTTTAGGGTTAAACAAAAGGATTCGCAAATAAAAGTGCTAATGCTACAACCAGCCCATAAATTGTTAAAGCTTCCATAAAAGCCAGACTAAGCAATAAAGTACCTCGTATTTTTCCCTCTGCCTCTGGTTGTCGCGCAATCCCTTCTACTGCTTGCCCTGCAGCAGTGCCTTGACCAACCCCAGGTCCAATAGAAGCAAGTCCTACAGCCAATCCAGCAGCAATAACGGAAGCGGCAGAAATCAGTGGATTCATGATAAGTTCCTCTCACCCCCCCAAAAAGGAAATAGTTAATGATATAATCAACCAACCAATTATGACTTCATTTTTCAATTAATAAGATTTAGTCAGTCGAAGTAATTGAGAGTAAAAAAAAAATGGAAATCAAAATAATATTTATTGAGCTATCCGAACTACTCCGATATTCATTTTTTTTTTATTCACGTAGTTCTTTTGTAGTTTTTGTGAACCCGTACAACTTTTGTTTTTATCTTACTTTCTAATTTAGAACCAGTCTTTTGAATTCTTCGTTCTTTTTCTTGATTTAATTGCTTTAGTCATTCATCAATATTCAATTCATAATTACAGATGAAACAGAAGGGTTTCTTTTTTTGAATCCCTATCAAATTTACAGTAGAAGGACAAATTTAGAAAACTATATTTATAGTTAGTTCATATATAACTAGTTATATATCTAATACCACATATACATGTATTTCTTCCATACCGTAAACCAATTCTTCGTGTCTTATATTCAATTGGATTCAAGAATCATTCTTTGAAACTTAAAAAAAAAAAGAAGTTTTATAACTATTAGATTATATACACTTAGTTCGACTTCCTTCACTACTCCTTTTTTTTTTTTACAATTCCCCAGTAATCTTTTCTATTTGAATATCACTTAAAATCAAATACTTATCTTATTTATACCTTATTGATTGCATTTTATTTTACCCTTTATAATATTCAAATAAAATAAAAAGATTCCAAAACTTATTTTCTATATTTTTTTTTATGAATTTATGTTCTCTAAGTATATTATCTTGAGTCGCACATACATTGTGGCGAGCTAAACTAAGAAAAAAATATTATTTCGTAAATTTGTTAATGATGGCCTTCCATGGATTCACCTATATAAGCTGCAGCTAAAGTTGCAAAAATAAGGGCTTGAATACCGCTTGTAAATAATCCAAGAAACATGACTGGTATAGGAACTACTAAGGGAACTAAAGAAACAAGAACAACAACTACTAATTCGTCAGCTAATATATTTCCGAAAAGTCGAAAACTTAGCGACAAGGGTTTTGTGAAATCTTCTAAGATGTTAATAGGTAGAAGGATTGGAGTTGGTTGGATGTATTTACCAAAATAAGATAATCCTTTTTTTGAAAGACCCGCATAGAAATATGCTACTGATGTAAGTAAAGCTAATGCAACAGTAGTATTTATATCATTTGTGGGTGCAGCTAACTCCCCATGAGGTAACTGTATAATTTTCCAAGGCAAAAGAGCCCCTGACCAATTCGAAACGAAAATAAATAGAAACAAAGTTCCAATAAAGGGAACCCACGGACCATATTCTTCCCCAATTTGGGTTTTGCTCACATCTCGAATGAATTCAAGAACATATTCAAAGAAATTCTGACCGAAAGTGGGAATGGTTTGCGGATTTCTAACAACTAGAATGGCTGAAACTAATAAAATAGCAATTACAACCCAAGAAGTAATAAGTACTTGGGCATGCACTTGGAACCCCCCTAATTGCCAATAGAGATGTTGACCTACTTCCACGGAAGATATATCGTATAATCGTTTTAATGTGTTGATGGAACATAATAGAATATTCATATTGCCCCGCCCTCTAAAAGAAATAGAACTTGAAAGAAATTATTTTGATTCAACCATCTCTCTTTTTTTTGTCTGCTTAAATCTTATATTTTGAATACTGACTAATCACATAATATTTCTTTTTTTTTTTTTGTTTTTTGCGCGATTTAGTAATTTACTAAGAGTATAGTAACCGATTCTAAAAATCTCTGAAATTCCCAACTAAATAATTTATTTTATTAAATAATTATTATTAATTAAGAATTTCGTATATAGCTAGAACGACCCTCACAAATTGCAAAAACTAATTTGTTAAGAATTAATCGGATTGAGGCTATAGCATCATCATTAGCTGGAATCGAAATATCCGCGAGATCGGGGTCGCAATTTGTATCAATTAAACAAATCGTTGGAATTCCCAAAGTGATACATTCTCTGAGAGCGTTAAATTCCTCTTGTTGATCAACGATTATCACAATATCGGGTAATCCCGTCATATATTTAATGCCACCGAGATAGGTTTCCAAGTGAGATAATTGTCTCTTCAACATAGCGGTATCCTTTTTTGGAAGACTGTTGATTCTGCCCGTCTTTTGTTCCGTTCTCAAATCCCTGAACTTCTGAAGTCTTGTTTCTGTAGTATACCAATTGGTTAACATGCCACCGATCCATTTTTTATTAACATAATGACATCGAGCTTTTATTGCAGCTCGTGCTATTGAATCAGCTGCTTTATTTTTTGTGCCAACAATTAAGAATTGTTTCCCCTTATTTGCTGCATCAAAAGCTAAATCACAAGCTTCCGATAAAAAGCGAGCGGTTCTAGTAAGATTTATAATATGAATACCTTTACGTTTTGTGGATATATAAGGTGCCATTCTAGGATTCCATTTACTAGTACCATGACCAAAATGAATTCCTGCTTCCATCATCTCTTCCAAAGTTATGTTCCAATATCTTTTTGTCATTGATCCCCACAAAAAAAAGAGACAGGGTGTCCTGAAATAGAAAAATAAGATTTTGTTCCAATGGAACCTTCTCTTCTATCGAAGACTGGCCGCTGATACATGGTCAGGCCATTCATTTTTTTTTCCTTTTTTCTTTTTTAAAGTTTAATCAAACGACCCCTCTTCTCTTAAAAGGGGTGAATCCGTTTTTAGGAATCATTTGATCCTAGAAAATAATTGCTGTGACGTATCGCATAAATTCTTAAAGAAATTAAAAAATTCTTAATTCTCTGTGGTGGAACAAAATATCTTTTATTTCTTCCTTGAAGAAATTCTTTTTTTTTGTTTCCGGGGCAATCTTGGTATGTTGTCTTAGCTTTAAAGGGTGTATCACTTTTTTGAATCCGGTACCAACGGGTATCATTCCCCCCAAAACTACGTTCTCTTTTAGACCTTTCAACCAATCGATACGACCTCGGAGAGCTGCTTTTGCTAAAACTCTAGCAGTTTCTTGAAAACTCGCTTCGGATATGAAACTTTGGGTATTCAGAGATGTTTTTGTAATTCCAAATAATAGAGCTCGGTAATAAATTACTTCTTCCAAGGCACGCCCCGCTCGTTCAGCTCGCAACAATCCAATTAATTCGCTGGGTGAAAAAACATTAGACATTCCATCTTCTGAAACCAATACCTTTGATGTTATTTGACGTACAATAATCTCTATATGTCTATTATGTATGTGCACTCCTTGGGATCGGTAAACTTTTTGGATTTTATTAACCAAAGAAATTCGACTTTGGGCAATAGTTAGCTCAGCACCAATAAAAAATCCCCAGGGAATGCCGAGAATTTTTGTTATATCCTCGTTCCAAGCGTCAACTCTCTTTCCTAGGTTCATCGATATTGAATCAATCGAACGCACTTCTAATACCTGTTCCACTTTTGGAAGACCTTGTGTTATATCACCAGATCTCGATTTTTCATAAATAAATGTAACTAAAACATCCCCTTCAAAAAGGATTTCTCCATAATGGCCATGAACTGTTGCTCCCGGAGTTGCCAAATAGGTATTAGCCGATCTTATTAATACAGAATCAATTTGAACAATCAAAACTTGCCCCGATTTTAGGTGTAGTCTACTTTTTGTTTGAGCTAAACATATATTTTCACAAATAAATTGCCCCAGGCTAATTATTGTAAACGTTTTTTCACAATATTTATGATCATAATTATGATGGAGAAAATGCCAAGTCAAACGGAATGGATTTAAAATGATGTTGCTGCATGGATTGAGCTTATAAATTATCTCGTTTTCGTCCATTAAATAATATTTAAAAATTTGACAAGTTAAAGGAAACTTGTCAAGTTGCAAATTCTTATTCATCGAGATCTGATTATGAGTTATTAAGAGGTAAAATGAATAAGAATTTGCAACTTGAAGTGCTATTCCTAAAGGGCCTAATGAATTCTTAAGATCTTTCTTCGTTTTTTTAACTATATTTTTTAGCCTTAGCCCGTTGTGATATTTTACATTGCTTAATGGTCCTATTTGAAAACAATCAGATGATGACAAAATTATCAAAGATTGGCATTCCGTATTTCTGTTCAACAACATACGAATAGTTCCATGATTTTGGATATGTGATTGTTTACTTTTTGCCTTGGAATAAATAGAAAAAAATGGATTGATATTGATTCGATCTGACTCATTATTCGAGATCCATTCTGAACCGGACGAGTCATTCCTTTTTCTGATATACGAAATATAGGATTTTGCTAAGTCAATTCTTAGGAAATATCCAATCAAACCATTTGTATTTACTTCAACAAAAGAAGCACGGGATTCTTCGATAGAAGAATTTTTTTTTTCTTGATCCCAATTCAATACTAAACAAGTCCGAACTAATTGAATGCTTGTGTCAGAAATTCTACGAATTGATTTTCCATTTCCATAAAGAATATAATTGAGAACTTTAAGTTCCAAATTATCCCTTTCCTGGAACAGATCTTGAGGAAAAAGTTTTACTAAATTGATACTATTCGTTATTTCATATAGAATTACGGGTCGAACCAAAAAAAAAGACTTTTTCTTTATAGTTGTGATCCATTGGACATAGATCCAATTTTTTTTTTTTTTTGATTTCTTAGAATCTTTTTTTTTTAACCTTTCGGGTCGTATCAAAATGCCACTGTGTCGGTATATCTTATCCATCTCTTCGGGAAAATGGATATTCCCCGAAAATATTTGTAATTCCATTTTTTTTTTTTTCTTCTCCATTCGCACCAATCCGCCTATTCGACTTCTTATATTTAAAGTGATTGGTGTATCGACTCCAATGATACTATTGTTCCTTACCATTATGGAAGAAGATTCGGGTAAAATATGCACTTCTTCGGGAATGAAAAAAAATCGATCGACTTTTATTTGGTATTTTGGTTTAAATTCTTTTATTCCTTGATATTCAATTAAATCCTTTTTTTTTAAAGTGGGAGTAATTCCAATAGTCCTATATTTAGGAATTCCTGAACTTTTTATTCTGTATTGCGGATCGTCGAAATAAACAAGAATACTATTTTTACGAAAAATACCATTCATGGGTATTTCAATCGAGATATCGGAAGAGGACATTAATTGTTTGTCTAGCTCTTGAATCAATTCGAATGGAAATGGAATGATGAATCTATTTCTTCGTCTCTTTGCCAATAAATCCAAAGTCGTGTGGGAAAAAGTAGGATGTATAAAATGAAAATGAGACATACATCTAATTGGATAAAATTCTGAATAATCTGGAATCCCACTTTCTTTTTTATCATAAGGGTTAGAACTAAACAATTTATGTCTTACTAGATCATTTTTAAATTTTTTTTTTTTAAAAAAAGGGTTACAAATAGATCTTTCTCCAATAGAACGCAAGTAAATGTTTATTTGATCTTGGTCCTTGAAGAATGAAGACGAGAGTGTACTCCACCTGCATGACCTTCCTGATAATATCCATAAACGGCTTGTCTTTGGTAAGATATGTACATTACTATATTCAAATTCAGATTCAGATGAGTGATATACATTAGTACTCCAATGCAATTCTCCCTGTGAGTTAGAATAAATATGTTTTCGAACTTTCTCCTTCCAATTCAAAGTGTATGTTCCCCCACGAATCTCAGCAATCACTTGTTCTGATTTTACATATTGATCATTTTGAACTAATAAAAAACTATTTGGTGGAATAGTCACATTATGAAAAATATCATCACTTTCAATAGTTACATACAAGTTTATATAAGATAAAAAAGCAGGATGCCCATGACGTGTACGCGTAGGATGAACAAAATTCTCATTAAATTGAATTTTTCCATTAGTTGGGGCTCGCACATGTTCTGCAGTACCCCCTGTGAATACTCCACCTGTATGAAAAGTTCTTAATGTTAGTTGAGTGC